GGATTGATCTTTGATAAGAGGCCAGACCGCACCAGTATCAATCCATTTTATTCTATTTCTTCCAAGGCAGGGATTCAACAATCACTTAGCCAAAATCAAGTAACTATTCGTACGTTGTTGAAGAGGAATAAGGAATGCCAGTCTTTTATAATTTTGTCAGCATCTAATTGTTTTCAAATGGGTCCATTCAACGATGTAAAATATTACAATGATGTAATAAAAAAAGAATCAATGAAAAGAGATAGTCTAATTCCAATTAGGAATTCCTTGGGACCTTTAGGATTAGGAAGAACCCCTCAAATTGCGCATTTTTATTCATTTTACCATTTAATAACTTATAATCAGATCTCGGGAACTAAATATTTACAACTTGACAATTTCAAACAGACTTTTCAAGTGCTTAAATATTATTTAATGGATGAAAATGGTAGGGTTTCTATTTATAATAATCCCGATCCGCGCGGTAACATCGTTTTGAATCCATTCAATTTGAATTGGAATTTTCTCCATCATAATTATTGTGAAGAAGCGTCTAGAATAATTAGCCTTGGGCAGTTTATTTGTGAAAATTTATGTATATCCAAAAACGGACCGCACTTAAAATCGGGTCAAGTTCTAATTGTTCAAATTGACTCTGTAGTAATAAGATCGGCTAAAGCTTATTTGGCCACTCCGGGAGCAACCGTTCATGGCCATTATGGAGAAATCCTTTACAAAGGAGATACATTAGTTACATTTATATATGAAAAATCGAGATCTAGGGATATAACGCAAGGTCTTCCAAAAGTGGAACAAGTGTTAGAAGTGCGTTCGATTGATTCAATATCGATGAACCTAGAAAAGAGAATGGAGGGTTGGAACAAGAGTATAACAAAAATTATTGGAATTCCTTGGAGATTCTTGATTGGTGCTGAGCTAACTATAGTGCAAGGGCGTATCTCTTTGGTTAATAAGATCCAAAAAGTTTATAGATCTCAGGGGGTGCAGATTCATAATCGACATATAGAAATTATTGTGCGTCAAATAACATCAAAAGTGTTGGTTTCAGAAGAGGGAATGTCTAATGTTTTTTCACCCGGAGAACTGATTGAATTGTTGCGGGCGGAACGAACAGGGCGCGCTTTGGAAGAAGCGATCTGTTACCGAGCTATCTTATTGGGAATAACGAAAGCATCTCTAAATACTCAAAGTTTTATATCCGAAGCAAGTTTTCAAGAAACTGCTCGAGTTTTAGCAAAAGCCGCTCTCCGGGGTCGTATCGATTGGTTGAAAGGTCTGAAAGAGAACGTTGTTCTAGGGGGGATGATACCCGTTGGTACGGGATTCAACGGATTAGTGCAACGTTCAAGGCAACATACCAACATTCCTTTGGAAACCAAAAACAATAAACTATTCGAGGCAGAAATGCGAGATATTTTGTTCCACCACAGAGAATTATTTGATTTTTTCATTTCAAGGAATTTACACGATACACTGAGACAATCATTTCGAGGGTTGAATGATTCCTAAGAGCGGATTCACCCCCTTTTTTTTTAGCTATTTGTATTTGCGGTCATTTTTTTATTTTTTATTTTTATTTGGTATATAGTAATAAAGATAATAAAATAACAAATAGAATAGAAAGAAATTAATATTAATGGTTTGAATCGTGTATCAATGGCCAATATCCGTTAGAGGTAGAAACGAAGGTTCCATCGGAACAATTATTTATTTCTATTTCAGGGCACCCCATCTCTCTTTTTTTTAATAAAAAGAAAGGAGGTGCGGATAAATAAATGACAAGAAGATATTGGAACATCCATTTGGAAGAAATGATGGAAGCAGGAGTTCATTTTGGTCATGGTACTAGTAAATGGAATCCTAGAATGGAACCTTATATCTCTTCAAAGCGTAAAGGTATTCATATTATAAATCTTATTAGAACTGCCCGTTTTTTATCAGAAGCTTGTGATTTAGTTTTTGATACAGCAAGTAGGGGAAAGCAATTCTTAATTGTTGGTACCAAAAATAAAGCAGCCGATTCAGTAGCACGGGCTGCAATAAGGGCCCGTTGTCATTATGTTAATAAAAAATGGCTAGGCGGTATGTTAACGAATTGGTATACTACGGAAACGATACTTCATAAGTTCAGGGACTTGAGAACGGAACAAAAGATGGGGAGACTCAATCGTCTTCCGAAAAGAGATTCAGCTATGTTGAAGAGACAATTATCTCACTTGCAAACATATCTGGGCGGGATCAAATATATGACTGGATTACCCGATATTGTAATAATCGTTGATCAGCAAGAAGAATATATGGCTCTTCGAGAATGTATGATTTTGGGAATTCCAACGATTTGTTTAATCGATACAAATTGTGACCCAGGTCTCGCTGATATTTCGATCCCAGCAAATGATGACGCGATAGCTTCAATCCGATTAATTCTTAACAAATTAGTATTTGCAATTTGTGAGGGTCGTTCTAGTTATATACGAAATCCTTGATTCATATTAATAATGAATAATAAAATAAAAAAATTATTTTGGGAACTCCATAGATTTATGAAATCGGTTATGCTTCCTAAAAAAGATACAAGTAACTAGGGATATTATGTAATTAATTGGTATACAAATATATATAAGTCAACTAGGCAAGTCGAAAAAAGAGAAGGTTGAATCAAAATAATTCTTTTTAAAGTTCTATTTTTTTCAGAGGGCAATATGAATGTTCTATTATGTTATATCAACACACTAAAAGGCTTATACGATATATCCGGTGTGGAAGTCGGCCAACATTTCTATTGGAAAATAGGAGGTTTTCAAGTCCATGCCCAAGTAATTATTACTTCTTGGGTTGTAATTGCTATCTTATTAGGTTCAGCCATTATAGCTGTTCGTAATCCACAAACCATTCCTACTGACAGTCAGAATTTCTTCGAATATGTTCTTGAATTCATTCGAGATGTGAGCAAAACTCAGATTGGCGAAGAATACGGTCCATGGGTTCCCTTTATTGGAACTTTGTTTCTATTTATTTTTGTTTCGAATTGGTCGGGTGCTCTTTTACCTTGGAAAATCATACAGTTACCTCATGGGGAATTAGCCGCGCCTACAAATGATATAAATACTACTGTTGCTTTAGCTTTACTCACGTCAGTAGCATATTTCTATGCGGGTCTTAGTAAAAAAGGATTAGGTTATTTTGGTAAATACATTCAACCAACTCCAATCCTTTTACCCATTAATATTTTAGAAGATTTCACAAAACCCCTATCACTTAGTTTTCGACTTTTCGGAAATATATTAGCTGATGAATTAGTAGTTCTTGTTCTTGTTTCTTTAGTACCTTCAGTGGTTCCTATACCCGTCATGTTACTTGGATTATTTACAAGCGGTATTCAAGCTCTTATTTTTGCAACTTTAGCTGCGGCTTATATAGGCGAATCCATGGAGGGTCATCATTGACTAGTTTTCGAAATAGTCTTTTTTTGGTTTAAGCCTTACGCAATATATGTGCGTATCAAGGTAATCTGCTTAAGGAGCATAATATATAAAAATAAATAGATAAATTATATAAATATAAACTATATAAAGTATAGAAGTAATAGTCAAAAATAAGATATTAGCGGTATTAGGGAATTGCAACAAACAAAAGGGGAAGTAAAAAAAAGGAAAGAGATCGAAAAGATCTTTTTCCTAAAATTCCAGTTCGGTCTATTTATCCCCCCCCCCAATGAATACTATCTTTATATTGTTTTGTTCATTTAATTCCAATATCCAATATTATTAGATATTAGTAATCATAATCTGAATAATAATTAGGATTGTAATACTTATAGTATTATAGTGTGCTATTTTAAAAAAGATGCTATTGTTATATAGAAGAATTCCCATTCAAGTTGATTTCATCCAATTAAACGGTTGACCAAAAGAGAATTTTAATAAATAATAAATTACCTGAACTTAGATCAATCAAATACTTCTATTTCGATGCAACGATTCGATCTAACGAATTTGTCCATGTAGATTGATTGTACCTGCGTCGGCGAGTAAAAAAGAAAAAATAAAGATTTACAAAAAACTTCAAATTTATAAAAAAAAATGGATTGGTTAGGGGGGGCCGAACTAGATGTATGTACTCTAATTAGTATAAGACAACTCTTGTGAATGTTTCGAAGAATGATTCTATAATCCGATTGAATGTAAGATATGAATGGTTGATTTACGTTATCCAAGAAACACATGTATATGTAATATTAGATATTAATTAGTTATATATGTAATATCTAAGCGGCTCTATTACTGTGAATTTAGATAGGAATTCCAATGGAATCCCCTCCATTTCCTTTGTAGTTGTGAATTGAATATTAAATGAATAAAATAAAGTGACTATTGAATAAAGAGATTCAATCAAGAAAATAAGAAAAAACGAAAAATTCAAAAAGAATGGTATGGATTCAAAAAAATTCTGTGAATAAAAACTAAAAAAGAAATATCGAAGCCGTTCTGATAATTCAATAATAATATTATTACTTCAATTCCGAGTTCTTATTTCCTTCGACTGTATAGATCTTAGCGATGGAATAATTAAGTCATAATTTATTGGTTGATCGTATCATTAACTATTTACTTATTTTGGTGTGAGGAACTTATCATGAATCCACTGATTTCTGCCGCTTCCGTTATTGCTGCTGGGTTGGCCGTCGGGCTTGCTTCTATTGGACCTGGGGTTGGTCAAGGTACTGCTGCGGGCCAAGCTGTAGAAGGGATCGCGAGACAGCCCGAGGCGGAGGGAAAAATACGAGGTACTTTATTGCTTAGTCTGGCTTTTATGGAAGCTTTAACAATTTATGGACTGGTTGTAGCGTTAGCACTTTTATTTGCGAATCCCTTTGTTTAATCCGAAAAAAAAAAATACGTATTTTTTATTAGTTTATTTCCTTGGACTTACTGCTTTTTTTGAATTAGATTAGGATTTCACTCCTCCAATTATTTGGTGGGACACTAACCCATGGGAAG